AATCAAAAATCCTTCAATTCTCAAATCAAAAGAGAATAGAATAAACCATACTTTCATACAATATCTTAATTGAATTATATGTAATGATCAATAAATTCCGTTTAATTCTACGTCTACATGTATAAAAATTCTAGTAATCTATTTTATAGATAATAGATATTTAGACTTGAGTTGACGAACAACCAGTACCAATATTAGTGTTTATTAGTGTCGACTAGAAATGGGGCGTGGCCAAGTGGTAAGGCAACGGGTTTTGGTCCCGCTATTCGGAGGTTCGAATCCTTCCGTCCCAGAACATACCTGACCCACGATCATTTTATTAATCTATAATTTTATTAATCTATAATAAAAAAGAAAATATATATCTATATCATAATCTATATCATAATAAAATATATCAAAATAAAGATTGTCTTTTCGACCAGTCTTCCGTTTAAGAGTATAATATTGTTATAGAATGTGATTCTTATTTCTTTTTTTTTTTTTTATTAATCATATCTTTTTCACAAATTTAATCGAGTTCAAATAACACGCATATGAAACAAAATTTTGATTTGTTAAATATTACTGATTTTACAATATGAAATATGAAAAAATAACAACCTAAATCTTCAATCTTTCCTTACATCAGTCTTTTTTTTTTATTAATCATTGATGGTTTAATCCAATATGGATTTATCTTTCTCTTAATGATGATAAAAAGCGAATGGTACTTACTGTAAAACCTTATGCAAATAATGATATAGGGTAGGAAACTATTCAATCAATTAAATCTTTTTAATGATTTCTTATGAGTTCTTGGTACTCTAAGAAGTGTGAAATTGTTGAATTTATCCTATCACGTTACTTGAAGATAGATATTCAAAATAACTTGTTTATTCGTGTTTATTTATTCATGTTATGTTAGTTATAATTAAAAAAAAATTATAAACAATGGGGTTAAATTGATTGAATTCTTGTTGAGACTTCGTCATACATTATCCATTCTTCATATAGAAGAAAAAAGTATAGATTATTTAGAAGAAAAAAGTATAGATTATTTAGAAGAAAAAAGTATAGATTATTATGTACCGACCGAACCGATGATTATTCACGATTCCATAATTGAATCAATTACATACTGGTTCCAAACTGAAGGAATGTTATGGTAAAACTTCGTTTAAAACGATGTGGCAGAAAGCAACGTGCGACTTGAAGGACATGATCAGCTGTGGATTCTTACATCCACCACTTTTTTATATTATATAGGAACGAAAGTGCTCTTGGCTCGACATCATTTGTTCTGTTCCACTGGAACCCTCATTTTTGAGAGTGTTGCCATGTAAATAGTACACGATGGAGCTCGAGTAGAACGTATTGATTAATTTCTCAAGGGCAAGAATCTAAGGTTAGTATCGATCAATAAATTGGAACAACTTCGTAAGTATATTTTAGATATATAAATCTAAAGGATCCAATTCGATAAAATTTAAAAGTTAATTTTGTTGGAATTGGTAAAACTCTTTTGATCAAATCAAAAGTAAAGTGTATTACGTAGGAATCAACCATTCATACGATTCTTTGATAGAAAGAAATCACAAAAAATGGTATGTTGCTGCCGTTTTGAAACGATTTAAAGATCACCGAAGTAATGTCTAAACCCAATGATTCAAGGCAAAGATAAAGATCCTGGAACAAGGAAATACCGTTTTCAATTGTCTCAACAACCAGATCATATTTAAGAATCAAAATAGATTCTAAAGGAGACAGACAAAAAGGGTTAGAGACCACTCAATAAATTTAATACCTAAAAGGTTTCTTTTGAGTTATTTGAGAGTTATTCAACTTGAGTTATGAGGATACAAATAATTTTTTTTTTTTTGGGGGGGGGGGAAGACTAAGAAAAAGTATTTAAACTAAAATCAATAATATAATGAATTTGATGATTTTATGGATCTATTTGATATTATGATTCTATACATAGACATAATTTAGAATTTTCTCGAGCCGTACGAGGATAAAACTTCTTATACGTTTCTAGGGGGGGGGGAGTATTGTTCATCTATCCCAATGAGCCATTTATCGAATCGTTGCAATTGATGTTCGATCCCGACGAGAGGGAAGAGATCTTCGTAAAGTGGGTTTTTATGACCCGATAAAGAATCAAATCTATTTAAATGTTCCTGCTATTCTATATTTCCTTGAAAAAGGTGCTCAACCTACAGGAACTGTTCATGATATTTCAAAAAGGGCGGGGGTTTTTACGGAACTTCGCCCTAATCAACAAATAAAATTCAATTAATGAAAATAAAAAAATGTGGATGATTTGTATATAGCCTTGTATAACCTTTTTGTTTCTTTGCTATTTCCTCTTTTGTTCTATTTATATCATACTAATTATATCATACTCAATTTATTATTGTTACTATAAAAGAGTGTCTTTTATAACGACAAAAATCGATTTATATTTTATTGATATAAATTTTATTGATATATATAAAATAGATAGAAAAAGATTAAG